ATTTAATCATTAGTAAAGCGGAAGTCAATGAGGGTACTACCGTGAAAAAATTAAAACCTCGAGCTAGAGGACGTGGTTATCCGCTCAAAAGATCCACTTGCCATATAACTATTGTATTGAAAAATAAATCCTTAGATTTAGATTTAGATGAAGAATATAGCTTTATATGAAGAATATATCATATGATAAATAATATATCGTATGGTTAAACCTGTTTAGATATATAAAATATAAAAAATATAAAGTAGTAGGGGAGTATGGGACAAAAAATAAATCCACTTGGTTTCAGACTTGGTACAACCCAAGGTCATCATTCCCTTTGGTTTGCACAACCAAAAAATTATTCTGAAGGTCTACAAGAAGATCAAAAAATAAGGGATTGTATCAAGAATTATGTACAAAAAAATATGAGAGTATCCTCTGGTGTCGAGGGAATTGCGCGAATCGAAATTCAAAAAAGAATCGATCTGATTCAAGTCATAATTTATATGGGATTCCCAAAGTTATTAATAGAAGGTAAATCACGAAGAATCGAAGACTTACAGATGAATGTACAAAAAGAATTAAATTATGTGAATCGAAAACTCAACATTGCTATTACAAGAATAGCAAAACCTTATGGACACCCTAATATTCTTGCAGAATTTATAGCGGGACAATTAAAGAATAGAGTTTCCTTTCGCAAGGCAATGAAAAAAGCTATTGAATTAACTGAACAGGCAGATACAAAAGGAATTCAAGTACAAATTGCAGGACGTATCGACGGAAAAGAAATTGCCCGTGTCGAATGGATCAGAGAAGGGAGGGTTCCCCTACAAACCATTCGAGCTAAAATTGATTATTGTTCCTATACAGTTCGAACTATATATGGGATATTAGGTATCAAAATTTGGATATTTATAAACGAATAATAATCAGAAACCTTTACTCTACTCACCCTTAGGTTCTATCGAACACAAAACGACAACCTCTTTCATTTTCTTTTTTTTTATCTTCAATCAAAAAAATGAGCAATTCTATAGGGTTGAATAAAAATTTAATTGACCATTTTATTTTGATATAAATATAATTGCTATGCTTAGTGTGTGACTCGTTGATTTTTTGATTCTAAAAATAGACCGGCCCATAGTATGAACTAATAACTAGAAAAGTAATAAACAACTCATTGCTTCGCATTATCCGGATCCAAAAAACCAGTCAAGATATGCTGGTCATATCATTGTAGCAACTGAAACGTGTTTTGTTTTTGCATAAAAAACCAATCTAATTATGAGTTGTGAAGCGAATAAAAAAAGGGGGGGTGTGTGGATAACTGGAAAGGTGAGAGAAAGAGAGAAAAAATGTTAATGATAGATAATTCCAATATAAAATAGAATATGTTATGTAAGGTCGATAAGTCATCTTATAAAAGACAATGTAATAAAGCATCAATACTCTCATCCAGATGAATCTGTTCATAGAGCAAAAAATAAAGAGCCTCGAGCCAATAAAGACTGAGAAGATTGACTCAAGCAAATTTAATGAGAGACTCCATTGTTGAATTTCAGACCTAAGCATTACTTGAGAAGCGATGGGAACGATGGAACCTGTGAATAAAGAAGATTCTATTGAAAACAAATCATAATGATTCATCGGATGGGATGGCGGAACGAACCGGAGAACAATTTCATTTATTCTGAGCGATCATGGGCTAACCCTACAACTGAACGAGATAGTAAATAAAGAGTGAATATTCGCCCGCGAAAGCTTTATTTTATTTGATTGCGACATTTTTTGGGGGTGATCAAATATGATAAAAAAAGATTCGTTATAACGTTATCAAAATAAAAAGGACATTATCTATAAATTATTAATCTATAAATTATTATAAATTTATTTATATTTTATATATCCAAACAAAATCAATAAATTTTGAATATATTAGATACAATATCAAATTATATATAATATAATTAAATATTGTTCAATCCTTTTATTCGCGAGGAGCTGGATGAGAAGAAACTCTCATGTCCAGTTCTGCAGTAGAGATGGAATTGCGAAACAACCATCAACTATAACCCAAAAAGAACCAGATTCCGTAAACAACATAGAGGAAGAATGAAGGGAATATCTTATCGGGGTAATAATATTTGTTTCGGTAGATATGCTCTTCAGGCACTTGAACCTGCTTGGATCACATCTAGACAAATAGAAGCAGGGCGACGAGCAATGACACGAAATGCACGCCGTGGGGGGAAAATATGGGTACGTATATTTCCAGACAAACCCGTTACAGTAAGACCTGCAGAAACACGTATGGGGTCGGGTAAAGGATCTCCCGAATATTGGGTAGCTGTCATTAAACCAGGTAGAATACTTTATGAAATGGGTGGAGTAGCAGAAAATATAGCCAGAAAGGCTATTGCAATAGCGGCATCCAAAATGCCTATACGAACTCAATTCATTATTTCATCATCATGATAGAAATATATAACCATAGGAAAGAGGTCTTGGAATCAAAAAGAAGTTGCAGGTTTCCCCCTCTTTTTGTTTTGAAAAAAATAATATTTCTTTTTTTCTTCGCCCCTTTATTGTTTTGCATTGAAAGAACAGATTATAAAATGATATGATTCAACCCCAGACTTATTTAAATGTAGCGGACAACAGCGGGGCTCGAGAATTGATGTGTATTAGAATCATAGGAGCTAGTAATCGACGATATGCTCATATTGGTGATGTTATTGTTGCTGTGATCAAAGAAGCAGTACCCAATATGTCTCTAAAAAGATCAGAAGTGATCAGAGCTGTAATTGTACGTACTTGTAAAGAACTCAAACGTGACAATGGTATGATAATCCGATATGATGACAATGCTGCAGTTGTCATTGATCAAGAAGGAAATCCAAAAGGAACTCGAGTTTTTGGTGCGATCGCCCGGGAATTGAGACAGTTAAATTTTACTAAAATAGTTTCATTAGCCCCTGAAGTATTATAAGATAAGACCATGATATAGAGTTATAGTAAATAGAGTATTTGAATGAAATCGATTAATTAATAGATTGTGTCTCACGTATATACCTTTACTAATTCATAATAAAAAAACGATCATGTTTATTATATCCAAATTTTGAGGCACCAATAATTTTAGTTCATTATGGGTAGAGACACTATTGCTGACATAATAACCTCCATACGAAATGCTGACATGCATAGAAAAGGGACGGTTCGAATAACATCTACTAACATCACAGAAAACGTCGTTAAAATACTTTTACGAGAAGGCTTTATCGAAAACGTCAGAAAACATCGGGAAAACGACAAGGATTTTTTGGTTTTAACCCTACGACATAGAAGGAATAGGAAAGGGCCATCTAAAACGACTTTAAATTTAAAACGGATCAGTCGACCTGGTCTACGAATCTATTCTAATTATCAAAGAATTCCTAAAATTTTGGGTGGAATGGGGATTGTAATTCTTTCTACTTCTCGGGGTATAATGACAGACCGAGAGGCTCGACTAGAAGGAATCGGCGGAGAAATTTTGTGTTATATATGGTAATCCTTCTAATATCCGAATTAGATACAAAATTTCCTATTTGTGAAAAAAAAAAAAAGAGACAGAACAGGTTATCTAATATCACTCCTCCTCCATTAGTTGATACTTTAAAGGGGGTTTTACCTGGAATGGAAGAACAAAGATGGGTTCATGAAGGTTTAATTACTGAATCACTTCCAAATGATATGTTCCGGGTTCGATTAGATAATGAAGATCTGATTCTAGGTTATGTTTCAGGAAGGATCCGCCGTAGTTTTAGACGGATACTACCAGGAGATAGAGTCCAAATTGAAGGAGGTCGGTATGATTCAACCCGAGGGCGCATAATTTATAGACTCCACAACAAGGATTCGAACGATTAGGTGGTTTTTAAAACTTCAACATTACTTTTATGGGAATACAATTAAAAATGAAAAATTTCACGAAACTTATTTTCTTCAAAGAAGTGGATTCGGACTTAAGATAAGGAATTATAAATATGAAAATAAGGGCCTCCGTTCGTAAAATTTGTGAAAAATGTCGATTGATCCGTAGGCGGGGACGCATTATAGTAATCTGTTCCAACCCAAGACATAAACAAAGACAAGGATAATCTTTCTAAAAGAAACTCTATTAAAGGACCCGATGGACAAATAAAAAGAAAGGATCTGTTTTAACATGAAATGGATATATCCATATATCTCTGACTCATAAATATGAGATGATCAAATATGGCAAAACCTATACCAAGAATTGGTTCACGTAGGACTGGACGTATTGGTTCACGTAAAAGTGCACGTAGACTCCCAAAGGGAGTTATTCACGTTCAAGCAAGTTTCAACAATACCATTGTGACTGTTACAGATGTACGGGGTCGGGTGGTTTCTTGGTCCTCCGCCGGTACTTGTGGGTTCAGGGGTACAAGAAGAGGGACACCATTTGCTGCTCAAACAGCAGCAGGAAACGCTATTCGTACAGTAGTCGATCAAGGTATGCAACGAGCAGAAGTAATGATAAAAGGTCCTGGTCTCGGAAGAGATGCAGCATTGCGGGCTATTCGCAGAAGTGGTATACTATTAAGTTTCGTACGGGACGTAACCCCTATGCCACATAATGGATGTAGACCTCCTAAAAAAAGACGTGTGTAAAAAGAAACATTGAAGAGATTTCAAGAGAAATAAATGATTCAATGATCTGATCAAATAATATTACTATGGTTCGAGAGAAAGTAACAGTATCTACTCGGACACTAGAGTGGAAGTGTGTTGAATCAAGAGCAGATAGTAAACGTCTTTATTATGGACGCTTTATTTTGTCTCCACTTATGAAAGGTCAAGCCGATACGATAGGCATTGCGATGCGAAGAGCTTTGCTTGGAGAAATAGAAGCAACATGTATCACACGTGCAAAATCTGAGAAAATACCACACGAATATTCTACCATAGTAGGTATTCAAGAATCCGTACATGAAATTTTAATGAATTTG